CAAACAACAAGGGACTGGGTCAATTATTCAATCAAATGATATTGAGCATGTTTCGCATCTCTTCTTGAGAAACAAGCGGGCTATTTCTTTGCAAAATTGTGCTCAATTTCATATGTGGCAATTCCGTCAAGATCTCTTCGTTAGTTGGGGGAAGAGTCCGCACGAATCGGATTTTTTGAGGAACATGTCACGAGAGAATTGGATTTGGTTAGACAATGTGTGGTTGGGAAACAAGGATCGGTTTTTTAGCAAGGTACGGAATGTATCATCAAATCTTCAATATGATTCCACGAGATCTAGTTTCATTCAAGTAACGGATTCTAGCCAATTGAAAGGATCTTCTGATCAATCCAAGGATTCTTTCGATTCCATTAGGAATGAGGATTCGAAATATCACACATTGATCAATCAAAGAGAGATTCAACAACTAAAAGAAAGATCGATTCTTTGTTGGGATCCTTCCTTTCTTCAAACGGAACGAACAGAGATAGAATCAGAGCGATTCCTTAAAATCCTTTCTGGATATTCCTCAATGTGCCGACTATTCATGGAACGTGAGAAGCAGATGAATAATCATCTGCTTCCGGAAGAAATCGAAGAATTTCTTGGGAATCCTGCAAGAGCCACTCGTTCTTTTTTCTCTGACAGATGGTCAGAACTTCATCTGGGTTCGAATCCTACTGATAGGTCTACTAGAGATCAGAAATTGTTGAAAAAAGAACAAAAGAAACATCTTGCTCTTTCCAGGCGATCGGAAAAGAAAGAAATAGTGAATTTATTCAAGATAATTATGTACTTACAAAATACCGTCTCAATTCATCCTATTTCATCCTATCGAGGATGTGATATGGTTCCAAAGGGTGAACTGGACAGTTCCAATAAGATTTCATTCTTGAACAAAAATCCATTTTGGGGTTTCTTTCATCTATTCCATGACCGGAACAGGGGGAGATACACGTTACACCACGATTTTGAATCAGAAGATATATTTCAAGAAATGGCAGATCTATTCACTCTATCAATAACCGAGCCGGATCTGGTGTATCATAAGGAATTTGATTTTTCTATTGATTCCTCCGGATTGGATCAAAAACATTTCTTGAATGAGTTATTGAACTCCAGGGATGAATCGAAAAAGCACTCTTTATTGGTTCTACCTCCTCTTTTTTATGAAGAGAATGAATCTTTTTATCGAAGGATCATAAAAAAATGGGTCCAGACCTCTTGCGGGAATAATTTGGAAGATCCAAAACCTAAAATAGTTGTATTTGCTAGCAACAACATAATGGAGGCAGTCAATCAATATAGATTGATCCGAAATCTGATTCAAATCCAATATAGCACCCATGGTTACATAAGAAATGTATTGAATCGATTCAATTGCAACTTCGAATATGGAATTCAAAGGTATCAAATAGGAAATGATACTCTGAATCATCGAACTAGAATGAAATACACGATCAACCAACATTTATCAAGTTTGAAAAAGAGTCAGAAGAAATGGTTCGATCCTCTTATTTTGATTTCTCGAACGGAGAGATCTATGAATTGGGATCCTAATGCATATAGATACAAATGGTCCAATGGGAGCAAGAATTTCCAGGAACATTTGGACTATTTCATTTCTGAGCAGAATAGCCGTTTTCAAGTAGTGTTCGATCGATTACATATTAATCAATATTCGATTGATTGGTCTGAGGTTATCGACAAAAAAGATTTGTCTAAGTCACTTTGTTTATTTTTGTCCAAGTTACTTCTTTTTTTGCCCAAGTTTCTTCTCTTTTTGTCTAACTCACTTCCTTCTTTTTTCTTTGTGAGTTTTGGGGGTATCCCCATTCATAGGTCCGAGATCCACATCTATGAATTGAAAGGTCCGAATGATCCACTCTGTAATCAGTTATTAGAATCAATAGGTCTTCAAATCTTTCATTTGAAAAAAAGGAAACCCTTATTATTGGATGACCAAGATACTTCCCAAAAATCGAAATTCTTGATCAATGGAGGAACAATATCACCATTTTTTTTCAATAAGATACCAAAGTGGATGATTGACTCATTCCATACTAGAAAGAATCGCAGGAAATCTTTTGATAACACAGATTCCTATTTCTCAATGATATCCCACGATCCAGACAATTGGCTGAATCCCGTGAAACCATTTCATAGAAGTTCATTGATATACTATTTTTATAAAGCAAATCGACTTCGATTCTTGAATAATCAATATCACTTCTGCTTCTATTGTAACAAAAGATTCCCTTTTTATGTGGAAAAGGCCCGTATCAATAATTATGATTTTACGTATGGACAATTCCTCAAAATCTTGTTCATTCGCAACAAAATCTTTTCTTTTTGCGATGGTCAAAAAAAACATGCTTTTTTGAAGAGAGATACTATTTCACCAATCGAGTTACAGCTATCTAACATATTGATACCTAACGATTTTCCGCAAAGTGGCGACGAAGGGTATAACTTCTACAAATCTTTCCATTTTCCAATTCGATACGATCCATTCGTTCGTGGAGCTATTTACTCGATCGCAGACATTTCTGGAACACCTCTAACAGAGGGACAAATAGTCCATTTTGAAAAAACTTATTGTCAACCTCTTTCAGATATGAATCTACCTGATTCAGAAGGGAAGAACTTGTATCAGTATCTCAATTTCAATTCAAACATGGGTTGGATTCACACTCCATGTTCTGAGAAATATTTACCATCCGAAAAAAGGAAAAAACGGAGTTCTTGTCTACAAAAATGCCTTGAGAAAGGTCAGATGTATAGAACCTTTCAACAAGATAGTGTTTTTTCAACTCTCTCAAAATGGAATCTATTCCAAACATATATACCATGGTTCCTTACCTCGACGGGGTACAAATATCTAAATTTCATATTTTTAGATACTTTTTCAGACCTATTGCCGATACTAAGTAGCAGCCAAAAATTTGTATCCATTTTTCATGATATTATGCATGGGTCAGATAGATTATGGCGAATTCGTCAGATTCCATTGTGTCTTCCACAATGGAATCTGATAAGTGAGATTCCGGGTAATTGTTTCCATAATCTTCTTCTGTCCGAAGAAATGACTCATCGAAATAATGAGTTACTATTGATATCGACACATCTGAGATCGCTAAATGTTGAGGAGTTCTTCTATTCAATCCTTTTCCTTCTCCTTGTTGCTGGATATCTCGTTCGTACACATCTTCTCTTTGTTTCTCGAGTCTATAGTGAGTTACAGACAGAGTTCGAAAAGGTAAAATCTTTGATGATTCCATCATACATGATTGAGTTGCGAAAACTTCTGGATAGGTATCCTACATCTGAACTGAATTCTTTCTGGTTAAAGAATCTCTTTCTAGTTGCTCTGGAACAATTAGGAGATTCTCTAGAAGAAATACGGAGTTTTGCTTTTGGTGGCAACATGCTATGGGGTGGTGGTCCCGCTTATGGGGTCAAATCCATACGTTCTAAGAATAAATATTGGAATCTCATCGATCTCATAAGTATTATACCAAATCCCATCAATCGAATCGCTTTTTCGAGAAATACGAGACATCTAAGTCATCCAAGTAAAGCAATCTATTCCTTGATAAGAAAAATAAAAAACGTGAATGGTGATTGGATTGATGATCAAATAGAATCCTGGGTCTCGAACACTGATTCGATTGATGATAAAGAAAAAGAATTCTTGGTTCAGTTTTCTACCTTAACAACAGAAAAAAGGATTGATCAAATTCTATTGAGTCTTACTCATAGTGATCTTTTATCAAAGAATAACTCTGGTTATCAAATAAGTGAACAACCGGGAGCAATTTACTTACGATACTTAGTTGACATTCATAAAAAGTATCTAATGATTTATGAATTCAATACATCCTGTTTAGTAGAAAGACGTATATTCCTTGCTAATTATCAGACAATTACTTATTCACAAACCTTGTGGGGGGCTAATAGTTTTCATTTCCCATCTCATGGAAAACCCTTTTCGCTCCGCTTAGCCCTACCTCCCCCTAGTAGGGGTATTTTAGTGATAGGTTCTATAGGAACTGGACGATCCTATTTGGTCAAATACCTAGCGACAAACTCCTATGTTCCTTTCATTACAGTATTTCTGAACAAGTTCCTGGATAACAAGCCTAAGGGTTTTCTTATTGATGATAGTGACGATATTGATGATAGTGACGATAGTGACGATATCGACCGTGACCTTGATATGGAGCTGGAGCTTCTAACTATGATGAATACGCTAACTATGGATATGATGCCAGAAATAGACCGATTTTATATCACCTTTCACTTCGAATTAGCAAAAGCAATGTCTCCTTGCATAATATGGATTCCTAACATTCATGATCTGGATGTGAATGAGTCGAATTACTTATCCCTCGGTCTTTTAGTGAACTATCTCTCCAGGGATTGTGAAAGATGTTCCACTAGAAATATTCTTGTTATTGCTTCGACTCATATTCCCCAAAAAGTAGATCCAGCTCTAATAGCTCCGAATAAATTCAATACATGCATTAAGATACGAAGGCTTCTTATTCCACAACAACGAAAACACTTTTTCACTCTTTCATATACTAGGGGATTTCACTTGGAAAAGAAAATGTCCCATACTAATGGATTCGGGTCCACAACGATGGGTTCAAATGTACGAGATCTTGTAGCACTTAACAATGAGGCCCTATCGATTAGTATTATACAAAAAAAATCCATCATAGACACTAATATAATTAGCTCTGTTCTTCATAGACAAACTTGGGATTTCCGATCTCAGGTAAGATCGGTTCAGGATCATGGGATCCTTTTCTATCAGATAGGAAGGGCTGTTTCACAAAATGTACTTCTAAGTAATTGCTCCATAGATCCTATCTCTATCTATATGAAGAAGAAATCATGTGACGGGGGGGATTCTTATTTGTACAAATGGTACTTCGAACTTGGAACGAGTATGAAGAAATTAACGATACTTCTTTACCTTTTGAGTTGTTCTG